GTATAACATGACTTAGATGTCTATGTCAAACAATATCAATCTATCAGAAAAATTTTTGAATAAAAACGGGAGTCAGTAAAAAAAATTATACATATCTAATTATGACATGATGATGGGTTACCAGGAGCTGGAACCCGAAACTCGTCAAGAGTACAAGAAAAAACAGTAAGACAAAGGGCTGACCCCCAACTGTATTTTCATTTTTGATTGCACACAGCTTTACCCATGCATATATCGAAAACTTAAAATTGAATTCCTTCATTAGACAAAATTGGAAGAAAGTTGAATACTCGTTGATTCCACCCTTACTGCCATCAACTTCTCCAAATTGAAGTGAATGAAACTTTTCTGATCTCTTCATGTATTTTAATAGCATTCGAATTTTATTTATATAGAACTAGTTATTCGTGAGTGAATAAATCGTAGATACAAAAAATATCCAAATACCAAATACGTACTCCATATAATTTATGTGAAATATAAGAGTCTCTTGGTACAATGAAAGAAAGAACTTTTTCTTCCTCTGTAAAAAATTCTTCCAAAAAATCTGAACCTAATCGTTTCAAAAAAGCACGTACAGTACTTTTGTGTTTACGCGACAAAGTTTTAGCGCAAGAAACCCGAAGTATATACTGTATTGAATACAAACTGCTTCTTCTTGAAGATCCGCTGTAATAATGAGAAAGACTTCTGCATATACGACCAAATCGGTCAATAATATCAGAATCTGATAAATCAGCCCAGGCCGACTTACTAATGGGATGTCTTAAACCGTTACAAAATTTCGATTTCGTCAATGATCCAATCAGAGAAATAGTCGGAACTAGGGTAGCAAAATTTTGTCTCGGATTATCTATTAAAAATGAATTTTCTAACATTTGACTTCGGACCATTGAAGGATTTAATCGTAGACTTGAAAGAAAACCCATAAAGTTGAAGGAAAATTTGAATAGTTGATCAATATAGATTCTTCTTGGTTGTGACCACACAGAAAAATAAAATTGCCACAAATTGATAAGGTAATATCTCCATTTATTCATCAGAAGAGATGTCCCTTTTGAAGCCATAATGGATTTATCTTGATACCTAACATAATGCATCAAAGGATCCTGGAAGAACCATAGCATAGTATGAAATTTCTTCGGAAAACCTTTTACAAGATGCTCCATCTTTCCATAGAAATAAATTCGCTCAAGAAGGGCTCCATAAAAGGTTGATCGTAAATGAGAGGATTGGTTGTGAAGAAAAATAATAACGGATTCGTATTCACATACATAGGAATTATATAGAAACAAAAATAATCTTTGATTCCTTTTTGAAAAAAGCGAAATGGATTCCTTGCGAAAAAGAAAACTCTTTCTATTACAATTACGATACTTATAAAGAAGGAATCGTAATAAATGTAACGAAGAGACATCTTTCATCCAATACCGAAGAGTTTGGACCGATATTTCCAGATGGATGGGGTAGGGGATCAGTATTTTTAATATATAATTTAAATGAGAAAATTTGTCCTCAAAAAAAGGAAATATTGAATGAATTGATCTTAAATTATGGGAATTTACTACAATTCCCTTTCCTTCTGGGGACAATAGTAATCGTAGCGAAAATGGAATTTCTACCATGACTGTAAATCCCTCTGCTACTATTTGAAAATATAAATTCTTTTTGTCTTTAAAAAAGTCATTTAAATCATTAGTAGAAAAAATAAAATAATCCTGTTGAGACAAATGAGTAATTAAACGTTTTACAATTCGTAAACTGTATTTCTTCTCATAATCCGCGTTGTCTAAAATTTTTTTTTTCTGTAAACCATGATCATGTGCTAATGCATAAATATATTCCTGCAAGATAAGTGGATAGAAAAAGTCGTGTTGGCAAGATCTAGATAATTCTAAATATTCGTGAATTTTTTCAATTTTCATTTAGACCAGAAAATAAAAATAAAGGTGGAGAGTTTTTTAGGTTAATGATAAATAGTGGGATACAGTCAAAATAAAAACAAGGTATTATTAAACAAAATAAATACTTCAGAGACCATAAATGCCTCACCAAACTCTCGATCTTTTGTCCATCTAATTATTTTTATTTTTTATGAAAAAAAACAGATGGTTCCAAATCTTTTCTTTTTTCAAACCAATCGCTCTTTTTTCTTTTTTTTTTTAGGATCCTTGACCAATAGACTCTTTCTTTTATGCATTCATCTAGACTTTTTTGAATAAAGAATAACTAATGATTAGTATTCCCTAATAAATTAATAATCCAGTCAGTCAGGGGATAAATCTTTCTCGCATTATTCACTAATCGATTTTAAACATTTAATTGGGACGGAGAATGATTCAAATGAAAATTAAGAGCATAATCACGTTTTCCTACAATTAGCGCTAGGGCTCAATCCAATTATTCAATTGGCCAAATATAAAAAAGTAAATTCTTGGAATGAAAGAGAAATGAATTCAATTCAAACAAAAAAATATAGTATCTAGTACCATAAGAATAAAAGAAAATATTATCAGAATTCTCCATTGATACGACATATTTTTTTGCATTCATTCCTTTCAAAATTTCAAAATCGAGCATGTTCTTACCAATTGTACCGAGAATTTTGACACTTTGCCTCATCAAAAACAAAAAAAAATGGATAAAAGATTATAACTGCATTTCAATTTAAATTTAAAAACTGAGTATGCGACCATTGAGTTAACAATACAGGAAAAAGAGAAAAAGAATGATGATGGGTTACCCGGGGCTCGAACCCGGAACTCGTCGGTTAAAAGCCGAGCACTCTACCATTGAGTTAGGAACCCCCCCGAAAAAATGATGATGGGTTGACCGAGATTCGAATCCAGAACTCCTATAAACTGCGCGTAGATTTATATTTCGAATTTAAGCTTAGATATCCCCAAAAATCAGTCTGTCAATCTAATCAGATACAATCAGAATAATAAATAATAACAGAAAAATTATAAAATTTTTCTGTTATTATTATTACTCAAATTTCGTATCGCAGAAAATTAAACCAATGCTTGAATTTAAATAAAATGAAAAATAAAACCTCTAGAGTGTCCATAGAACACAGAAAAAAATCTTTTTATTTATGATTGAATTCTATTTGTTCAAAACCCTCTTGTCAATACTCAATACATTTAACATAAAGATAAATATATTCAAAAAATAGCAAATCGAAGCTAAGAAAGGTAAGAAAAAAATTGTGTTGCATTGACATTACATACAAAATCTACATGGATCGAAAAAAGTGTACTATATATAAAAAAAAAATAGACAAATACGAATCATCGGGTTTTCATTTTTTCAATAAATGAAAAAAGAAATAATCTCTATTGAAATTGAATTTGAATAAATAAGATTTTTTCGTTTTAGTAGAGTTACAAGTAAAGTAAAAACGTCGGGGCGAGGGTAACGTTTGAATTTTCTATTTCTAAATCCAATTGCTTCATTTATTCACTTGATCCTATTTTATTCTATTCATTTAAAATATTATTTTTTAGATTTAATTGGAAAAAAAGTATGAAGAGAATAAAGCAGGACAGGGAGAAATTAAAAAGGAAAAAAAGATTCTAATAAATAATAAAGGAATTACCTTTAGTCTTTTTTTTTAATCAGATTACATTTGATTAAAGCTAAGTTCCTTAAAAACATCCGCCTTTTTTAAAATATTATAAACTGTTCTTGTAGGTTGAGCACCCTTTTCAAGAAAAAAAAGAATAGCCGGAACATTTAAATAAGTCTGATTGTTTATCGGATCATAAAAACCCACTTTTCGAAGATCTCGTCCTTCTCTTCGAGATCGAACATCAATTGCAACGATTCGATAGACGGCTCATTGGGATAGATTAGATGAACAATACCCCCCCTAGAAACGTATAGGAAGTTTTCTCCTCATACGGCTCGAGAAAAATGAATTGAAGTTCTGTATTTATTGAAGCTTAAATGGGTCTATAAAATAACCAAATAAATTAACTTGAAATGAAGTCATTTTTTGGTTTTCTTTATGAAAAAATCATTTGTACTCATAACTCAAGTTGAATAACTCTCAAATTGCAAACAAAATCCCTTGGCATTTCCTTTATTGAGCGGTCTTTAATCCCTTTTTTATCATTTTCAAATAGATTTGAATTAGTCATACTGAGCACAATGGAAAGGGTCTTTACTTGTTCTGGATTTATCCTTGCTTTGAATCATTGGGTTTAGGCATTACTTCGTTGATCTTTAATCTTTTCAAAAAGGCAGCAACAATACCTTGTTTTGGATTTCTTTTTGATCAAATAATCATATGAATGGTTGATCCAATCCTAGTACAAGATACTTTTTAGCAATTTCAACAAAACTAATTCGATTTAAATGAAATTTGCTGAACTTGGATCTTTTCAATTTCTTTTTCAAAGATATACTTACGAAGTTGTTCCAACTATTGATTGATACTAACCCTAGATCCTTGCCCTTAAGAAAGGAATCAATACTTTCAACTCAAGCTCCACCCCGTAATATACTATTACACCCCAAGAAAGCGGATTTGAGTGAACGAGAATAAAGGATGTCGAGTCAAGAACACCTTTTTAGATAAGTGATGGATATAAAAATCCATAAAGGATTATGCCCTTCAAGTCGCACGTTGCTTTCTACCGCATCGTTTTAAACGAAGTTTTACCATAACATTCTTTGAATTTTGACTTGATATGCAATTGATTCAATTATGAAATCATGAATAGTCATTGGTTTAGTTAGTACATAGGCATAGAAAGTTAAACAATCTATATTTTTTATTAACTTGATTAAATCATCTATATTCTTATTTTTTCATTTTAATATACATTTATAAATATTTAATATCATAATTCTAATCTTTTTTTTTTTTTTTAAGCATTTTATTACTAATAAAAAAAATATATTAATGATAATAGAATATAGAATAACAATATATGTTTCAATATAATTTTTTTTTAGAGATCATGTTTCATTTACTCATTTACTACATTCTAATTATATTATTTGAGTTTAGTATTTTCTTTTTCTCAATTTTTTATTTTTAAAATAATAAATAATGAATAAAAAAAATCTTTTTTGATTAATCAAAATATAAACTAAACAATTTTCACTGAAAGTGATTATGTATATTTTATTATATCCTATGTTAAAATTTTTCCTTGAATATAGTTTGGTAATTTATATTTTGTTAGAATCAATAACTTGAATAGAATGTATGAATCACACCTACCTTTCAATGACTACTCAATAATTATATAGATTTTAGATTTTCCATTTTTCATTCATTCAAAACAAAAAACTAAATACGAAATACCTAAAAACTCAGTTAACAGTTAAAAAGGTATCTGTTATATATGTAACTTGGTTGTTTGTTGAACAGACATTAAAATTTACGAGTATTGCTTCCCTTCTATCTACTTTGAACGAGTAATGGAAGTGATAAATTCGAAATACAAAACATACTTTTTTCTAGTTTCTTTTTGGGATAGTAGAATAATAGGTACAAGACGCAAGAATCTAGATTATTAAATACTTTTTTTTCTGAAGTAAAATTCTTATAATCAATCTATGAGACTCTTTTGCACTTCCTGAATTGGGTCTGGGTCATAAATAGAAATCAATTTAGTTATATCTGGTTCATTTAAAATTTAAGTAAATTTGTCAAAAGGCGAAAGATAACATCCCGAGAAGAATCGTAAAAAAATTAGAAAAAAAATTATGTTTATTTTTATTATTACTAGAATAAATAGAAACATTAAAAAGGTTGTTCAAAAAAGTTTTATTATACTAAATTTTATTATACTTTAGTATGTTTAGAGCATAGGTTCTGGGACGGAAGGATTCGAACCTTCGAAATACCGGGACCAAAACCCGGTGCCTTACCACTTGGCCACGCCCCACTTCGATTTTTATTTTACATTAATAAGTCTAACATTGTTATTGATTGTTCGTCAATTCTAGTCCAAGTATCTATATAATACTAATATCACATTAATGATATTTTTCTTTATTAGAATTTTTTGCCACGTCTAGGTAGAAAAATAAACTGAATTTATTGATCATTCCATAGAATTCAATTAAAATATTCTACGAAAGTATCATTTCTTCTATTCTCCTTTGATTTGAGAAATGAAGGATTTTTGATTGAGGTGAGTAAGTGCAAAAAATTTGATATAACTTACTGTCGTAATTTTTGCCTTTTCTCAAATCAATAACTCAATCAAAATAAAATTATCTCCAAGAAAAAATGTCTGTTATGTTTAATATCTTTAAGATTTCTATCTGTATTATGTCTACTATTGCTTTCTGTACCGGTCTTGAATCTTCCCTTTCTCCCATTAATTTTGTCTTCGTCGGCAAATTGCCCGAAGCCTACGCTTTTTTGAGTCCAATCGTTGATTTTATGCCAGTCATACCTCTCTTATTTTTTCTATTCGCCTTTGTTTGGCAAGCTGCTGTAAGTTTTCGATGAGATCTTTAATCTTGTCCTAGAAAGATGAATGACGTTTTCGAGAAAGAAATTTTACTGCAAAAAGAAGATCAAATAAGTCTTATAGTATGAATGATCAATTCAAAAAGTCACGTTTTTGTTATATAAAAAAATTCTAGAAAGAAATGCCTAATCATTTTTTTGATTTCTAGAAAGCACTTCATTGCTCGGTAGTAAAATAAGGTATATGATCTAAAAATCGAGAATCTATTCTCTTTTTTCCAAAAAAATCTTGGAGATTGTGTAATGATTACTCTCAAACTCTTCGTTTACACAGTAGTGATATTCTTTGTTTCTCTCTTCATCTTTGGATTCCTATCTAATGACCCAGGACGTAATCCTGGACGCGAAGAATAAGTTGGACTTTCCTGTCTTGAAAAATTGTCTTAGAATCTTTATCTATATAATTTAATTTAACTCAAAAAAGGACTGTCGAGAAATTCAAACAATTAATCAAATCCAATAGAAAGTCCTCAAGAAAAACGGAAAGAGAGGGATTCGAACCCTCGGTACAAATGTACAGCGGATTAGCAATCCGTCGCTTTCGTCCACTCAGCCATCTCTCCCAAGCAAAAAAAAGTAATTAAAAACAAATAATACTCGGTTACATCAGAAATAAAAATCGAATTGAAAGGCCTTTCAAAATAAAGTAAAGAAGGGCCTTTCTTTACCTTATTTTTACTTTCTTCTTAACATACTATAAAAACATATTATAGATAAATAGCTACAAGATCTACAAGTTTTTTTTTAATATTCAAGTTTTTTAATATTAATTTTTTTTTTATTAATTAAAGTACACATTTTATTGTTTTATTGGAAATTGCAACTTCAAAGATTCAATCGAAATGAAAGAAAAAACGAAATACTTCTTTTTTATTTTCTTACGAAAAAGCATTCCGACACGGCCTGGTCATTATCTCTCCAGGCTTTTTGTTTGAATTAAGTGAATTAAGCAGAGAAAAAAAAATGATTTAGCTAATTTACTAACCAAAATCTTGTTATTG